GATCTTCAGTTTCTAGTCTGAAGCCAGTAATGGAAAGTATACTACAGGAGAGGAATTTTCTATTGAATGGCACATGGTTCTGCATTGACAAGAAAAAAAAGAAGAAAGTGTATCACTTCTTTTCTTTGAAATTGCGTTGCTGTGTCAGAAGAAAGATAGCTATACTGATTCGGTATACTCTAAAGACACCCTCGGTACCACTATTGAAGATCTCACAAAGATGAAATCTCAGTGAATTTTCATTTACTGATCTTATCTTTCCCAGAATCGATCCCCCCTTTTTACTGTACATGAATATGTGGAGCTCAGCATGTCTGGAAGCACGGGAGAACGTTCTTTTGCTGATATTATTACCAGTATTCGATACTGGGTCATTCATAGCAAACCTATACCTTCCCTATTTACTCGACGAATTAAGGGGTTGGTTATTCGTCAGCACGGGTTTAGCTTCCTCTTCTGGTATAGGAAAAAAACATCGGCCAAACGATTAAAAAGCCGACACCATTAATAACTGGCCGTTTTGATCCTTTGGCACAACTCGATTCATTTAGTAGATCTTTTATTAGGAGGCCCTAGTAAGCTTAGATCGAACCTATTCCATTTATATTACAGTGCGATGGTTGGCTGTTCACGGACTAGCTGTACCTACCCTTTGGGGTCAATATCAGCAATGCAGTTCATCCAACCAACGAGAAACCTAATCCGAATTAGAGAGCTACGACACAATCAAACCCGAACGAACAAAATGTTGAATTGAATCGTACTAGTCTCTACTGGGGTTCTTATCCTATATATGACGAGCTGAACTAGCTGTTTTCTTTTATAACTGAAATAGAATAGTAGGAATTCTCTTATCCCATTCGGAAGGATCTCATCTCAAAATTATCCATGACCATGACTGTTTATGTCTCTAGCATGACTACTTGATGAAATGTGGAGGGAAGTAGGGTAAATGGCCGATACTACTGGAAGGATTCTTCTTTGGCTGATAGGTACTGTAACTGGTATTCCTGTGATCGGTTCAATAGGTCTTTTCTTTTCCGGTTCATATTCCGGATTGGGTTCATCCCTGTAGTAATCGGATAAACTGGGTTGTACCTGTTCCGATTCAAAAATGACAAAAGAACCGGGCAGCAGTAGGAGCCCTAAAGAGGAAAAGGGCAGGAGCACTCGACCCTTGAGAAATGAACAGATTCTTTTCCTTGTCAAAACCCGAGGAAGAAGTTTCGAATAGGAGCCGAAAGGCGTGAGTGCAGTAGACGTTTGAATATGAAACTAAAATCTTTCATCTCTTCATCCCAGTCTCGAAATAGGCTGTGTCGAGACTGCAATTATTGCTTTCTTTCCCCAGCCTGTCGCCCCTGTGTGGGAGGGGTCAAGCTTGGAGACTTCTCTGTGGGGAATCAAACTATCACACAACTTGCATTCCGTTCCGGTTCTACATATCGAATTGGAGAGTTCCGGTTTTTTAAGGATTCCCTATTGCTGGCATAGCAAGGACTACATAAACAATAGTTGCACGGAAATTGCCTGCCGGACAGAGGGCTGTTAATTAATTAAACAATTCATTTTTTATTAACGAGATGGCTATAAAAAATTCTCCTATCTTTTTTCAGCCTTCTCTACGCCTTCAACAATAAGATTTCAAAAGACGATTCTTTCTCCACTGCTTCCTGACGAATGATTGATAGGAACGGATTGCCTGGGCTTCCCTGCATCCGATCGACTCATACCTCCCAGCCCTGTTTCCAGGATCTCATTCAATTAACCTATTTCTATTTTTTTCTATTTTGAATTAGGGGTTTGCCCTCTACCGCCTGTGTCTATCTCCTGTTAAGTGTGCTCCCTGCCACGCTACTCTCACAGCAACTGTAACTGTGTGACTAACAACAAACAAGAGTACCAGTTCGTGCATCCGTGGTTCAAGTGCAGTGCCCAGAAACGGTTCAAAGATCTATGGCGACATAAATTTCCCAACAGATCTATGGGAAGTATATTCAAAATAATCATCAAGTAAGTGGCCTTTGTTTCATAACCTAAAGCACCGGTCTTCTTATCAACAACAGCAGAAGCAATCCTATGGGAGTATCTTGGGTTCTCCTCTATGATTGACTTGGGTATGTATACTTTTGATTCTCTCTGGAGACATGATCGTATGTCCACAGCGTTACAACTCGAGTTTTGCTCCGCATCAAACAACTCATCACGTGGGTATTATGCATTCATCTTCCAAGCTAGATTCTCAATGGCTTTTTTTTTACATTTCATTTACACTGGGGCTACCCATCATATGACGAGCAATCCGGCTGCATTTGTCTCATCCTCGCCGTACCAAGGCAAAAGTCTCGTCTTCACCGGTGACCACACCCCACTCTCTATTTCAGACATTGGTACGATCTCTTTATCATCTCGTTCTGGCAATGTTCTTCATCTTAATGAAGCTATGTTGGTTCCTAAAGTCAGTCTCTCAACAAATTTTATCAGTTGGACAACTTTGTGATGATCGCCAAAGCTATGCCATCTTTACTCCGACTTCCTCTGTGTTGTCAAGGATCTACACACGCATAATGCCATAGCTATAGGGTGCCGCCCGTAGCCAACCCATATATGCTTTAGACCTTGATTTTCCTCTTCTTTGGCTTATTCATAACAAAGAGCTTCCTGATCTTTGGCAACTAAGGGCTTATAGAGGGCATTGTTGGTTGTTAGGTCTTCGAACTACATTGAACAAACTAGAACGCCTTCAATTGCTTCCTGCATCTGCTAGTTCTTCATTCTCTTCTTGGTCCAGCTGCCAGCTGGCCAAACACGGGCAACACCTAAGAATTCCAATCTTCTTATTTTTTCAATTCCATTAGCCCTTTTGCATTCTGATGTATGGGGCCCATCGCCTGTGCCTTCTCTCTCTGGTTATCGTATTCCTTTCTTATAACTAATTTTTAGGGGGTTAGTTTAAGTTTATGGATGCGTTATCAAAAAAGAATTCTTTAAGCACAAACCTTACTAGAGACACGGCTTTTGTGAGTGTTCAGCACAATACGGTACGGTATGCCACCAACATAAATGAGGCGCACAAGAGCCACAGGCACGAAATAGATTTAATGCCAGCCTGGAAGTGATTCGCTAAGTCGGGTTTTCCAGCGGCCGCCTATTGTAGAATCGTCGATAACATGGCAACTACTATGTAAAGACTAACTGTATAGGCATACTGGAAACCGTTTGGCAAGTCAAGGGACCCTGAAATCCGCTCCTTAGCTATGAGTCATGCAGAACTGACACTAACCGTCCTCCAATTACTATTAATTAATTGGACCTTCAAGGAACGAGTAGAGTACAAAAACGAGTAACCCTCCGAGTTAAAAAAAGGCCGTAGCAAGGAGACTTTAACAGACCAGTTAGAGTAAAGCCTCCACTTTCATAGAGATAAAACAGCAATCCCAAGACTAGCTTTCCCGGACAATAGATATTGTGAAATGGTGGCGCTATAACAAATCCAGAGTACCTTAACTTGCGATTGCCGCACAAGTCACCTTAACTTAACCAGGCATACCCATTTATGGAGATTCAGGATCTGAACTGAAGCTCAAATTAAAGCCATGAAACAAGTAGCTACTCCTACTGCAATTGGGGGCTTCTTTTAAGCCAGCCCACCAAAAAATTCCACCTCGACTCCCCTTCCCCTCTACCAGAGAATCCATAAATTTCGGGCACCTGCAGTAGGGATGGGAAAGACAAATAACCAGCCAACTATGTATGCCTTCAATCCTGCCTTCCTCTCATCTTCCTTATGGAATGGGCTCCTCCTTACCTTAGAATTAACGAGATCTAGAGTCTTGGATGAATCCTCTTGAAACGGATCTAAAAACCCTAGAAGACTAAATGTGACCCCGGCAATCTCTCGCACTTGAAAAAGAGATGCCATATAGCCGATTACATTACTATGAAATAAAATAGTTGATTCATTCAATCAGGACCGCGAAAGAATATCCTAGTAAATCATGCCCTTCCTTGAATGAAGCTGATTGAGAATTAATGTGCGCTCTTGTGGGAGCACCACATAGGCTTTTTCCTTGTTCTACCGAGTAAAGAGCGTGAGGGAGATTGGATTACTTATTCGATTATTAACCGCAAAGCTTTCCACGAGGAGCCCCCATAAGTCACACTAATAGCAGAATTAGGGGTATACGAAGCCGTGTTTTACATGGCTGAGTGGAGGGTAACTCTGCTGACCGAAGCTCCCAAAAGGGACTGGAACCGCTCCACATATATTTCTTTCGGAACGAGCCTTAACTGACGCTGCTGCTGCTACTGGTCTTGACACCAAAAATGCTGTCGATAGAGTTCAAAGTTAAAGCAAGCATGCCAAGCCGGGAAAAGCATAATGGGCCATAGAAAGAGGGCAAAAGCACACTCCCCTTGCCTTGATAACAAACCCAACGCTAAAAAAAGACCTCCTACACGCACGGGAACCAGAACAAAAGAAGGAAGGAGATAGGATCCACCTGCACGTCCGAAAGGAATCAAGACCAGAAGATGCGGCATCGAGACCTGAAGGCAACCGAAGAACCACTATTCAAGACCACGCAGACCGACAGCCGTTAGAGAAGAAGGCAGCAGATTCATATACTGACCTTAGTGATATAGATCCATACCTAGGTACAGAACGAGACCTGTTAGTGAGGTCCATATCGGTAATTGAAAGACCTGCCACCAACGGAGTCGACCCTTCCCCCGCCATAATAATAATAGCACCACCTAGCTTCGAATCGGGATAGTAGTCGAAAATATCTGTATATAGTGATCGTTATATACAGTTGCCTGTCCACTACGAGATTAGATAGAATGTCCAGGTAGCTCATCACACCTAAACAAGAGCGGAGAGCAGCTTCAGACTTACTAAGCCGGCATAAGTTCCCAGACTAGAGCCGCACATGGCCTACCAGCACCATACGCGGCAGCAGAAGAGAAGGGCAACAACATTCGGAAGATAGTCAGCACTCACAGCAGTAGAAGGAGAGGGACGCTCACGAACGCCCACCACCAGCAAGCCGAAGTTAGAAGGAAATGGGAAGGCCCAAGCCCCTTGTATAGGTTGGGTTTTCTGGGCTTTGATGCTTATATTAGAGAAGGAAGGTTTAGGTTTGATTGATAAAGGAGCTTTTAAGCCCTTTTGCTGGATTGTTGGTCCGCAGCCCCGCTCTATAGAATGAATAAGGAGAGGCCTATCGATGACCGAGCCACTCTTATACTACTCCTTACCTTACCCCCTTAAAGGGCGAAGTCGCTGAAGCGAGTCTAAAGGCCAGGCCAAAGAGTGATCTTTGAACGCAACTACGCATCCTTACTACTTTATAGTGTAAGGTAGGTTTGGGTATAGCAGGACTTGAACCCGCGACCATTAGGTTAAAAGCCCAATGCTCTACCAACTGAGCTATACACCCAAAAAAAGCGGAAAAGAAAATAGGGCGGCTTCTCATCATATTAAAGTAAAGGAAAGGGGCGCGGCTCTGTGCTCGTACTGCAGAGCAAGCGAAGAAAACGTAAGGGCGCGCGTTAGCACTCCTGCAAGAAAACGGCCTAGCTAACGCGCCCCTTATTTAAAACTAAAGGAAAGCCTTGATCGATAAAGATGCGCTCAAGCACCCAACCTATACAAGGGGCTTGGGCTCTAAAGCCGGCCTTACTCAACAAGCACCTTTCTTAGTAAGGTTGCTTGTTTCCACTCATTGAAGATTCTATCTACAAAAGAAGGTCAACGGGGAATACTAAAGTTGCTCTCACTGACACCATCTACGAGAAGGTGAGGTCGTCTTTCTTTCCAGCCGCCATACGGTTCGCCTTAAAGACGGAGAAAGGGAGGAGCTGTTATCTATGCTATGTAATTACGGTCTTTGTTGGCCGTTGTTCCGGTCGAGCACTCTCTTTTCTTTGTATAATTCCGTCTTTCCAAACAAGACTGACTTCTGACCAACCCGCGAAGGGTTGTGAGGTTGGACCAGTTACGAAGAATGAATCTATATCTGTGTACGGAAGTTGCTGGCCGCTCAACTGTTCGAGCGCAATGCAGTGGTGGTTGGTTCCGATTCGACAAGGGTAGAATGCCTGGTCGAAGGTCCAGTACAGTAGGTAGCAGGCGTCTTCGTTTTGGCTCCCGAGCGAGAACGCGATAAATAAATAGGCGATGCACCATCCTTGCCGCTACGTACGTTGACCTTGACTTGACGGATTCATCCAATTGAACCCACACTCAAAGGAGGACCACAAGCTCGAGGCTCGACGAAACAGAAAGTATCAGCATTAAGATCTTGGGGTTAGCTGTGAAAGAAGGAGCCCGGCATTCATTTCTTCATTCATATTCATAGCGGAGTCTACTAAAAGAGGGACCAGCCTCATCGTGGTGATTAGAGGACATCTCTGATCGTTCACCTCTAATGTGACACGTTCCCTCCCAGTTATATGATCAACGGGATCAGTCGGCTAGAGAGCGGGGCTATTCTTCTTCCGGGGAGGCAAAGTCGTCCCCTCTACTGATCGAACCCTCAGTTCGGAGGTCTTCGTCAACATGTTACGAGGCTCCAGTCTTCGGCGGGTCACGATTACTTGACTTAGAAAGGCGAACATCTGGGCAAGGGAAAGCGCAGTGCGCCTGGTGCAAATGGCTTTCTTTTTTTTTCATGATATACCAATCAGAATGGAGGGCCCCACCTACGTACATGATTGATAGAATCACTACTTAGGGTAGGGAGGGGGCTTGATGCGGGAGAGACATGAGTGCAGTTCGATCTTGTGGTGTATTCATTTGTAGTGAGTAGGGCCTCTTTCTCGTTGATCAGTTCGCCTCCGCTCTATTGAAAGGTCTCCATTCCTACGGCGGCTTTGTTTTGTCAACGAACGCGTCTCGGGCCGGATTGACTAACCTAACCCTTAAGGGGGCCTTGCCATAGTAGGGTGCTCTGCTTTAGTGTGATTGACGAAGGCTAAGCTAGGTTTAGTAAGAAAAAAAACAAATAAAAAGAGATCGGGGTCGATAGTTGGCAAGGAACTTGATCCCCCCCCAAAAAAAAGGGGGCTGCTGCGGTCGAACTCTAATTCTGGAAATAAGTCGGGGCCCTTTTACCAAGTCTACCAGATAGAAGATGATAGAGGGCCAACTATCGTTGCGTTGCACAAGACGGTGCCGTCTCACTTCGGGTTCCTTCCTTCGTAGTCAAATCTGATGATACGCTTTGGCGATGTTACCTACCAAATAACAGGCCTGCTAGGTGATCGAAATCGCTCAGGTCAGTGAGGACTCACTCACCTACTCCTTATCTATCTAATAGTTTCTTCTATCTACTGAATTAAAAAAAAAGGCGACCCGCCGCGCCGGGCTATAAGATACAGCTGTTGTACTACTTGACTGGTAAGAAAAAGCTTACGTAAGAACTGGAAGAGTCTTGTATGTACGGTAACCCTCTCTTCCGCTATTGGTGGACTGTTGCACAGAAAGGCCGACAGAAGCAACCTTTCTTAGGTGGTAGTAATTGTGAACATCTCTCCTTTTTTTCTCTTAGCGTGCACAGTTTGCTTGCATGCCGCCTTAGGCACATCTCTCTTTCGTTTTTTCACGCTGGCCTAACTTTTCCTTTCCGATTCCAACATGTAGGACGAGGAAGTCGTTGCAGGAGCTCCTGTCTTGCTTTCCGGAGCTGATTGCTTTACCGTCTTGCCTCGGGCCGGGCTTTCCCTTTCCTTTTCTTAGCGAACTGCTGAAACCTCTGTCAGTCGTACCGGAATCCACTATAGGAACTGAAAGAGATGAGATGACTTGGCGGGAATTCCTTAATGAACTGCTTCGTTCGATGCGCTTCGTGGGGGATGGTTCCATAGGTATAGTCCAGCGGGGTCGTCCCAAGTCTATCTTTCCGAGCTCGTACTTCTATCACTGCTTAAACAAACAGCAGGCGTAACTGCCTCCCTAAGAGCTGCCCTTGAGGAATTGCTTTTCTTTTTATTAGCTGACTCCCGAGTGCGTACTTATCGAACTTCTAATGGAACGCCAGGCCTTGAAATGCGGAAAGAAGTCGTAGCCAAAAACAAACAAAAAGTACCTTATAGAAAGAACGGACGATCGCCCTATCAGTTCAGTCTACGGTTTCCCCACCGGTAGTCGGATATCAATAATCACTTACCCCGCGTTAGTAGAGTGAGGAGTGAACGGATTTAAGTGAAGTTTTGAGTTGAATTAGTCTTTCAACACAACCAGCCCTAAGCTTAGCCAAACCCGCAGAGCAGGTACGTGTCATAGCTTGACTCGGCCACGGTTTCATTCTACCGCCCATGTGAAAGGCAACTACATCGGCTAAGAAAATGCCATTCTATTCTCTTAGAAGGCAGCAAAAAGACCACTTAGAGCAGCGGAGGGACGGAGTTTCAAAGCGTAGTGTGTTAACTAAGAGTTCATCTTTCAAGACCATAATGCCGTTAGCGGAGAAGGTTTTTTTCCTTCGCTTCTTTCCGTTGACTTTGACTGAAACAACCGAACCATCTAACCGTCAGTCTGAGCTCCCTGGATAAGTTAGTCATTCACCTTCAGTAGGGAGGAAGTTTAGCTTTAGTAAGGGGGAAAACGGGCTCCTTCAGCAAGGGATATAACTTTCTTGTTCCTAATGCTTTGAAAAGTGTATCATCTTCGTTTCTTCAACTCCAAAATCAATTCTTTACTACGACTTCAAAACTCACTGGCTCTTCATTCCTCTCCCTTCCGTCGAGTGGCTTCACACGTTGGTCGCCTTCCCCTTCTTAACTTAAACTTGCTACTACTACTTCACTTGCACGTAAAGTCTCATCCACTCATAGAGATTTTCTCGATTCGGGGACTACGAAAAAAGAAAGTGAAAAAGTACGTAAAGCGTCTCCGGACTTCTCTTAGGCTCGTTTCGGGTATTACAAAAGCTTCTTATCTCACGTCTTAGCCGTAGGGCTTCGACTCCCCATGAAATCCCAGTTTTGCTCAATACCTCGAGTATGGATTTATCCCCTTAGACAATAAACGAAGAAAGAGAATCTCTACCCTCCTTCGAACTCCAATGTTTAACACACCCAAATCGATCTTTTTAGCTGCCATATTCGATTCCTGTGTCTCTACTGATTGGAGTGCTCTGCCAAAGAAGTGGTTTGATCCAAAGTCGGCATGCAAAAATCTAAGGCTGTTGAGCTCTTTTTCCGAGAACGATCCCCTAATTGCTAGTACGAATCAAGGGCCAAAGTCCGAACTCATGATTGGACGGAAGCTGTTCGACTGAAAGGCTGATCTCCTGACTCGACTAAAAAAGAATGGAAGCACTCTGCCCCCAGCAAAGGACTTCTTTGGAGGAATAAAAACCTCAACTCGATCAAAGAACTGCGACCCACGCAAACAGCTTCCCAAACATAACTTCTACCAGTGGTACCAAAGCTCGCAACGGCCATCTGTCCGTTGCTGACTTTAAATCAAAGGATAAGATATGCATTTCGCCAACCAAGCCCTCCAAAGGTGAATTGGTGAACAGAGGAGACTATAAAAAAGAATGGGGTGGCGTATACTGTGGCTTAGAATGAAAGGTGTTTAATATAGCTTAGTTCGAATGATCGGCTTCAATGGAATCGGCCGAACACATCTCATAGTGCAGGGCACCGGCCAATCCATAAATATGATTTCGCCGCGGATTGCTGACCAAATCTACCGATCAAGATCGAAACAACAGGAGGACGCCCTTGGATCGATACCTTTGGACTTTGTCTGCTTTCGATTTGAATGGACGTGGAGTCGGGCCCTGTCCGGCCAAAGCAAAAGAAAGAGGAAAGGCATTGACCTCTGCGAGTGGAATTGGTCCTAGGCCTTATTGAAAAGCCACAGGCTCTCGTTCATCTTACCAGTCTACAAGAAAGAAGGCAATGAGCGGTGAGTGCCAGGTAGAGCTGCTTTATAGATAGGGGTAGTAAGGTACGAGAAGCGGTGGTATCGGGTTGAGCAGCCAAAGCTGTCAGGCGAGCAGTGGTCCCGAGTAGTTCAGTTCAATCAGACCCGCAAGGGAAGAAGCGAGGTTACTATTCACCTACTATTCAGTAGTTTGTTGAGGAGCTTTCTCCCGGATCAAAAGAAGGACACAAGTCGCATAAACACCGTATTTTGGCTGTAATTACCGATATTTCATAAAAGATTTGTGTACCGGATTTTCTTCGCTAGCCAATCAAGCAAATAGGCGCGGTTGGCTTATACATTTCCTTATGACTATCTTATAGCCTGCCATATACAGGATTGCTGTAACTGGTGCAGGTCTCCTTCAATCATACCAGCCGAGTGGTAAGGAGAAGATAGTAAAAAGCTTTGGATGGAAAGCGCCGGGGAAAGATAGGATATTGGATTGGGTTCAAGGGCCTTACCATCCCGGTTAAGGAATGACAGGTCTACGTTCTGGTCTACCCGCACGTGACGGAATTGTGCATAGTCCGTATGTCATCCCGCTTCCAAAGCCCAAGAAAGATCTCAGGAGTAGCGGGCGTGGATCTTTTTTTTATATAATATATTACCAACACAGCCTACCATCCCAGGCATTCAAAAGAGGCTAAGCTCAAAGGCGCATCATTGGCATTGGTCGGGCCGGTTCCCCTCCTTGTCTTTCTTGTAACTTACTTAGAAGTTATTGGCCTCCGCCCTTTCTAAAGCTGTTTTTCTTTCCCTTTCTATCGTACTCGGGCATCACCCTTCTCCCTTGCCCGAACAGAAGGCGCATTCACCTACTCGCACTGGGACCTAATCTACATCACACCTAGAGCCCGGATCCGGTAAGGTACGGCGAAGGTCTTAGGCACCTACCACCGCCCTAAATGAGGGGTCGTAATTCTATTCTATTTATATAGCTGCCAGCTTACTGTAAGCCGAACGAGGACGATAGTGATACCTCGTATAGATGAAAGAGGTTAAGGTTAGATCACGGGGATAGGGGTTCGGTTCGCTTTCTATTTCTATTCTGCCAACTTCTACTCTGCGGTTACCGGCATAGCGCTGCTCTTTGCTTGGGGGGCGAAGGTTATGCTTAGTGTCCATTAGACTGTGGAGAACTACTGGTACCGGACTAGAAAGACAGACAACATCTTATGAGAAGGGCCTGTAGCTCGATACAATTTTAGGCAAGTTCCTTACTTGCCTACGAAGAAAGGGCAGACGGATTCGTCCATTTACTACCGCTAGAATAGAATCAGACTATACTACAGAGGGTTCCCCACGCCCACGACTAAGGGGATAGCAAGAGCACTTGCCTAGCCTAGCCTTCTGGAAAGGAGATAGATTCAAGTGACGGCTCGTATTCTGAACTGAACTTTCTTTCGAAACTAAATTAGATAATCCCTTGTGCATGGGCCACCCATTAACCTATCAGTCAGGAGAGAGCAAGGACCTTCACATTCTAATCAAAGGATAGACGCTAACGGTACCGATAACTTCTGATTATGGATTCTATCCAAGGAGCGGGTTCTATCTTTGATTGGTGCGACGAATGCGATGACTTGGTTAAGGCGTTGCCTTCCCTCATCGATCAAGCATTCTATCGAGCCCTTACTCATCAATCAATGAAAAGAGATACCGACCCTCTTGTGAATTGTGCGTGAGGAGCCTCCCTATCTTATGCCTTGCCGATTAGGTTGGTACCGCTTGTGCCTATGACCCACAGCCTTGCCGATCGAGCTACCGATGCTGCCCTTGCCTATCTAGCGGGGTTGCCCGGCCTGTTCTTTCTATCTCTTTGGAGCTGTCATGGCACTCTTTCGTGGCTTCTTACAGAATTCCCTGTTTATCTGATCCTTGAAATCAAGAGTCGGAATCAGGTCTCGAGGTTGAGTTCATTCATCTGCCTTGGGTGTGCCAATAATATCAATAAAGGGATTTGCTATCAAATAGACAATAAAGGGATTTGCTATCAAATAGAATGGATCTTGACTTACTTTACTCGATGTGACCACCTCCTCTCTTATTTACTGGATTAGTCAAACAAGAGGCTCAAGACCAAGGGTGTATCCCTCCGGTCAAGCAAGGGGCATCCGCCTTAGGGCACGGTACCTTAGTTTAAATCCATATAAAGACAGACGTGATCATCCAATTCTTTATTGATTATAACCAAAGTTCGGGTTCTATTAAGGATCTGATTCTATCGATATAAATAACTCAGCGATCCCGTTCTTCCTAGCCTCGCATCGGAAACGCCGCAATTCCTGATTCAGGAACGAAGTCTTACTTGTTAGAGTAAGGCACTAAAAACAAATGGGTTTACAGGTTGAAATTTGATGAAAACAGCTCACAACCAAGATACAAGGCAAGGGTGGTTGTGAAGGAATTCAGTCCAGAAAAAAGGGATTTTTTTCTTTTATCCTTTGACCCTCAAAGCAAAGCCTTGATCGTGCTTTCCTGAATTTACCATACGATCTGTACCGAACCTTATACAAATAAAGAACTGAACTATTGGTGGGAGAGAGCGGCGTATAGCGTATAGGAGAGATCTTGACTATTGGGATATCAATAATATTCCGATTTGGCGTATGACTATTACTGTTACTGTATTGCTAAGAGTTGCCGTCGAAGGGGACAGAGATTTGACTTTTAAAAAAAGCAACTTTCACCTTGAAAGAAAGCCACTAGAGCTTCTTCCCCGTGTATGCATGGTTTGGCTAGCCCATTTCAGTATAAACTAGAGTTGTTTCTTTGCTAGAAAAGGGCTTTTTTATTAGGAAAGCCTATGAAAAGTGAACCGGTTAGTTGGATTTGGAACTACTATACTACAACCTCTGCTCCTGGCCTACCAAGCGCTAAGCGTACCTACATTAATATACTTTCATACATAGTTCCAGATGGTGTTCATTCTAGTTCTTTTGAAACTGATTATGAAACTCATTTCGCAGTATAGGGGGGTTGGTTTAAAGACGGAAAGGAAGAAAAAAGCGAAACGCGCGCCAGGGCCTGATGAGGCATAGGATGGCTCCGCTTTAGCCGGAATCCCACTGTTCATTCTGTCTTTACCTCATTCGCTGGGGAGTTTCGAGCTCTGTCCCTATCTGAAGGGAGACCCCGTTCCATCGGTTGATACTTTTTAAGATAAAAAGGTTCCTAGACAAAGTGCATCCGCCTCTGCAGCAACAAGAGACGAAGCATCGGGTCCTGGATAAGATGCAGTAGCATCCGCACCGACATGTCCACCCGCAAGCAACTTAGATTCGCTCGGATAGGCAAAGATTGATTTCAAGTATACTATACCGCGATGAGAAATATAGGCCAGCCGGAAACGGAACAAATGCTGCTGCTTCTGAGTTCGCATGACTTCGCTCTCGTTTTGTTGTTCTTCACTACTCGCACAGCCTTCTGTTTTGAGGGAATCATTTCATTAACGGTGAAAATAGTATAATGAGCATCTGTTCACGTTCGTAGTTGCAATAAATTTTCTTTTTTTAATCGTCATCAATATATTTACAAAAAAGCCTTCGATGTAGCATAATCAATCCTATTTGTTTTTCTTAGATAAGAAGAGGTATAAAACGAGATTGAGTGAAAAGCACCTTTTTGGTGGAAACAAATGCACATTGAGTTCAGCCGAGGGCAAGTATACTAGGTAAGCTAGCTGACAGTTGTCCCGACCATCTCTTTTTGTTTTGGGAAGCACGGCTTACCTCTTTTCTCTTCTTTTTTGGGTCTTAGTGCGGCTCTACGAGTCATGTCAGCTACAGGGATTGGCAGAACTACGAGTCAAGGGATTTGCCTGTGCTTTTTGATAGAGTGCTTCTGAATTCTCCGGTAAGAGTCGAACTTACACAAGTCTTCTGTCCAGTGTAAGTGACTGAGTAGCTGACTGCTCTGCCATTGAGCTACGGGGGTTTTACTTCTTAGAGATATGCCACCTTTCTCACCGGTTATTCCATCAACAACGGATAGGCATTCAGTAAGACCGGCTACTCAAGCAGCACCTTCTATTGCTAACACTGGTTATGAAAGAGCGCATACGGGGATAATACCACCACCGCTTATTGCAAGCGGCAACGAGTACAGTACTCCTACTATAGCAGCTGATTCAATTGCGAAAAGAGCTCCTTCTATTTACTTAAAAGAGGGGTCCTCCCCCGGAACATATCAATCCTATAAACCCAGGGAAGGAAGCTGAATTTTTATTAGTCGTCCTATCGTAATTAAATAAGTAGTAGATCCCGAGTGCCACCGATATAGCTCTTGGAGGGCTAGTATAAGTTGTTCACTCGGTTCGAAGAACAGGACCGACTGTGATCTTCTCTGCTTTTGTCGACTCGGAACGAATGCTTGAAGCTTCCAATTCTTTGGTCTTGTTCAAATGCTTTCCCCGCTTCGTACCTTGTGACTATGGTAGCATGGTCTTTTCTCAACTCCCTCTAGGAAGGAGTTATGCCTAAAATCCCGACTTTCCTCGTTCAAGTTCAACCCCGGTAGCAGTAGCAAATGTCGGAGTGGTAGCTGTTGGTGCTCAAGTCGACGGTTCACTCTCTTCGTGGTTAGCTGCGAATACGAATGGGATTTCTCTTTGTGGTAGCGGTAGGTGGTAAGAAGACTAGCTTTGCTTCTTCCTCTCTAGGCGCTTGAACATGGGCAATTGCTTTATTAAAATTAAAGGAAGAGCTGGGCGGCAACGGAGATCTTGTAAGTTTAACTAATTTCGATAATTAACAATTAATCCCGTGCAATCACTAAATAAGAAAAGAAGCTTTTCTTCCTTTCGATCCTTGAAGTGGGATTTCTCGTAGGTGATGGTCGCAACCGCTTGATCACCTATTCGTGTCTTCTTTATTGAAAAAAGAAATCACCTTGCTCAGAAGTTAATTTGTATAATTTTTGATAAGTAAGAATCAGCCTCAACCGTAAGTAACTTAGTGCAAACAATTCTCCGGGTGACTGGATCGCCCCGGCGGGGTCACTCTGACGCAGAGGGCCCTGAGAAGCGTAGCCGTCCAGTAACTGATCCTTTAGTAGGTGAAGGGGCATAGAGAACTCCGGTCTCCCTTGGAAATAGTTTAGTCTGCCTTGATGAGTGGGAGAGGTAGCCGAATTAGGAGATCACTACTGGCACCGACTTCGCAGGAAATTGCGATCCTACAAACCTAAGATCATGAATATCCTTCGCCCGTTATCTCCTCATCTTCCTAGGATCCGTCATTTTCTTTTTTCTTTACTAATTCTTTTGACCTTGCTCGGTGTGTGCTACTTTCTTGCTTTTCAAATGACCTGTATCGACTTTATCTTTTCTTTGCTGATTCCTCTCGATGAAATTTGCCATGTTGCACTAAGTTACTTACGGATATAATAATGAACATAGGGATTAGCACGCTTAAAAAAACATAGAATAGTAGAAGATCTAGCATGCAGAACACGGCGATCATTAGAAATTCACAAATTAGAAAAGAAATCAAAGTGGATTACACCCCATGCTGAATAACCAAATTGACGGCCTGTTGAAAATGGGGGCTTTGTACCCCCTGATTTAATAGATCCAGTAAAATGTTTTGTAAGGTTGCTAAGTCGGTAATACCCCCGTAGATATGCTCCCCAATGGTTTCGATGCTTAATCCCTCGGGCAATCTATACTGTTCGCCATAAAACAGCTGCAATAAAGTTTCCAGCCGAAAACTTATGTGATCCCGTAGTGTATCCAAAACTAGAGTGGGATTCGTTATATTTAATTGAGGTATATGCCCCGCTCTAATTAAAGAAAAAATTATAGCGAAGGGAAAAAAAGAAGAGAAAAATCTTGATCAAGTGGAAGTGAAGACATAGCTAATTTGATTTCTCATTTCCTTATCAGAGAGGGAGAGGCGCTAACGGCAGAGGCTTAACTGTCAGGGGGATTAGGGCCATGCCAGACTACGCTCCAACTAGGAATGCGATGCTAGGCTCCTAAATACCCTATAAACCGAGCTAACGACATATAAAAAGAAATATGATTCTCCACCGTTAGTCAGTAATGTGGGTTGGCTTGGATTACTTAGTGTTCTAATGACCTTGCTTTTTCTTGCCGCTGGCGCACCTCTTCTAACTGTTTCTCATTTATTTTAGAATAATCTTTTCAGAAAGGATAATTTTACATTTTTCTGTCAAATCCTTCTCTTATTAAGTATGGCTGCTACCATTTCGATGTGTTTCGATTCTTACGGGTTTGATGCTTTTGAATTCATTGTATTAATTCTACTTTCTACTTGCAGCATGCTCTTTTTGATCTCTGCTTTTGATTTCATTTCCATTTTTTTATCTATTGAGCTTCAAAGTTTATGTTTTTATGTGATCGCAGCATCAAAAAAAAATTAAGAATTTTCAACAGAAGCCGGTTTGAAATATTTGATTTTAGGTGCATTTCCTTCTGGAATATTATTGTTTGAGTACGACCGGACAACTACCGAGATTTGTGATCTACTTCTAATAGAATTCTATTTTGTTTATGATCCTAAACTATCGGATCGAGTATTACTTAGATGAGAAACTTTCCAGGATCTGACGGATGGAAGAAGGACTTTTATATATATGTTTACCTATTGACCTGGGGCTCTGTCTCAATTTCCATTTCCTAGGTTCGGAAGATGAAAGACTAGTTCAATTAGCAACATTGGTCTAATTTACGCCTTATGACGAAAAAGAGAGTCGGCGTGACATAACATATAATAATGAAGTGAAGATTGAGGGAAGTAGAGAAATCTTGCCCTCCTAGGCTATTCCGAAGGTGTAACCTAGAAAGAGAAAAAGCCCAAGACAGAAGAACAACCTGTTGGCTCATCAAACCCCGAACCTGTTTTCAAATGTTCTCCATAGATTAAAGACTCCTTTCGGAATTATGTTATCGTAGCCAAGCCAGAAATGGCCTTTAGTGGACCTTCTTTCTTTATTAAGAAATAGTAAAATGAAAATCTAAGTAAAGGTTAAAAGAGGCCCTCTTTAATACATTAAGAAAAGATGTTCACAGGGGCCAGAAAGACTCGGTCATAGGAACTTAGATCACCTACACGCTGGTAAACGAAAACCACCTCGACCAGATCAGAGTAAACAACAATGTCGAATCAGTTCGCCCTTCTTTTCCTTGAAAGGAATTCAAAAGTGTCTACCACTTTTCAAAAAAAGTGGAGATCTGTTGCTTACTGCTCATGAAAACATTCGACCTAAACTTTAGACTTTCTTATACTTATAGTCGTATGCTTCTCTTTCTGATATACTTTATTATCCGATATTTATTGCTCATTAAAAAATTTGGCAGAAATCTAGGAATTGCAATCCACCTGAATCCAATCAAGGTGAATGAAAAATCGTCAACTAGGACTTTTTCGGATACTTCAGTTCAGGTCAAAGTAGTTGATTGGATCGGATTGGACTTGATTTACCTTCGGATGAACACGAAATGTATTAATTGGCTCCTTTTCAATCCCGTCGATCAATCGCTTCTGCTGACTCATCCTGCCTGGACTATGAAAGAATAAGAAATAAGAATAGTGCCCAAGTTAGAATGTTTCAGGTATAAAATTATCCATAAAAAAGGATACAAGGTCGGTCTTGGTATTCACCAAAGTCAGAGTTTAAGTTCTCTTAGGGCAGAGCGATTCCTGTCAGGCTCCTTGCCTTACGTTGGGTACCTCGACCTACCCAAGTGACGGCGGGTTTACGTACATGTTGTAAGACTCGGATCTTTTGTTTATAAGTCTATGGAATGTATATGTCAGTAAACAAGCTTTGTTCCGCGATAACGATAATTGCAGATTCTTTGATTATTTCCTCATTACTGGCATCTTTCAGTGTGGTTCTCTGGCATTTTCTTTCATTTAGGTAGCTATTCTTGGTTGCATTTATTTATATATTCTTTCTTTCCCCTTTAGTTTTAGTTCAGTTCCGAGCCTTAGTTCAATCCCAAAAAAAGTCCATCCCAGCTGTAAAAAGATCTACAACCTCTTCTTGCATCCTATACTAAACTACATCGAAGATGAAAAAGAATAATTACATTAATAAGGAAATCATTGCCGGCATAAGCTGCTATCGAATCTAGCTATCCGGAAGTAACATACTAAAATTCGAATGAATAGGAAGAGAAAGAGAATAGGCAGAGAATTGCCTGACGAGGAAAGACGATTAAGGAAGGAAAAACCAGGTTAGAGCAGATTGCTTAATCTGCAAGGAAAGAGGAAGTGGGCCCTTACCTCAACTTGACAGAGAATCGTCTTATGATAAGATAAAGACTTGCTCCTAAATAAAGTCCTTTTGACTTCTAGTCCTAGTGCGACAGCGGAACCCTTACCCTTTCCACTTAAGCTTCCCCGGTGGGGGACTTAACTTAGTAGATTGGATACCCGAGAACCATAATCTTTCCTAGAAACAGCTTCTACGACGATAGATAGGGCTCAGGCAGCGGTGAGGTAACAGCCCGAATGACCAAGCCCACGATAAAGGATTTTCAGATGAGGTATTCGACTTGAAGCTTAAAGTAGGACTTTCATTAATTACCTTTTTTCACTGAAAGCAATATGAGACTCACTGCTTCAAGTGTTCATCACGTCCTAGTCTTGCTTGTGAAGTGCCATTCCGTTCCGGCTACTGTTTTAAAGGAGACCTCAGTCCGTTCCTGCTTTAAGTCACATGTAGTGTAGTCACTACGTGATAGGGGTGCTACAGCTATCTTATCTAGCGCTAGTAGGAGTACGCTCATACCTTGCTTCTTTCTTTCATGTAGTTCCGTCAGTTCAGTAAGGCTAGCCCGTTACTCTATTCGATTTCTATTCCTGACCGATGATAAGGAGAAGACAAGCCTGAGGTAAGGGAGCTAGTAAGAAGGCTGTAGAAGCAACGTAGGGAAGCAGGCCGAGCTCGAAGGCAGCAAGCGGACGAGCGAAGCGAAGGACCTGGCCCAAGAAGTTGGCACACTTGTTAGGTGGAGTGGAGACAGGTAGACGCAACAAGATTGTACGGAGAGACCGCTACAGCTCGGGTGGGCTATTCAATATGCATAGGACACTAATTAGGACACTAATAAGGTAAAAAGAAAGGATCCGGGTTGGGGGAAGATGATTTTTATTTTTACAGGGACCTTTTTCCACGTAAGGAAAACCTGTGGTTCGAATCCGCAGCGTGGTTAGCCAACGAAAGGTTACACCAGCAGATAGAATGCTACTTCTTTCTGGTCTTACTCTTACCACTTACCCACTACTTAGATTATTGACTTCACAAAGACAAAGCGGAAAGGACATCAATCAACATCATTTCTCGGGCAATTGATTGACTAGTTCCTGCATCTCGGAGTTGAGGTTTTTAAAGACTATCTACTTAGTCTTTCTTCTTAGGAGTCTATAAGTATTAGTGAGCGATCCTCGGCAAAGGAAGGTTAAAGACTCTCTCTTGTAGCAGTTCCCGAGTTAGGAGTTAGAGGCGAGACCACTTCTTCTTCTTAGGACTCTGGGAGAAGACTTCGGGCCTCTCAGGTTGAAGCCGCTTCTAAGCCAATTCAATTACTTCTCTTTAGTACCGGTATAACATCGACTACTAAAAGTAGAAGGGAAGAAAGGTTATCCAGATCCACTAGCCACTTCTTTTGTTTTGGTCCGGGATAGGAGAATCCACTTGTTGAATCAGACGAAATAGGACATCCGCGGGTGCTGGAGCAATAGGCTTATACCCCCACCCACTAAACCAATCCAAGAATCAGAAAGACCTCTAGGCATCCGATGAGAGTGAAGGGCTTTGAGCATTCAAGCCGCAAAAGGGATCCCACCTAAGGACTCCTCATTACAGCATTCGAGAAGGGTCGATTGGGATGGGACGGATAAAGCGGAGAATATGTTAATTCAAGAGGATTGTTCCAGCTCAGGCTTGACCCACCTACGAATTCACGGGTGTGGGCGGGAGAAGCCCAACCTAATTATTCCCATAACAGAACTCATTTTTCTTATCTAGGAGCATGCATCTCTCTAGAACAATGAAAGGGCGAAGGTTGTAATAAGAGTTTTTGCCTTTTTTTCTTGCACCTACCTTTTTTTTTGCAGTAGAGCAACAGCAACGTTGGCCAGGAGGGAGAGGAGGACTGACCGCGGTACCTGAATGCAATGAGGAATAGAGATCACTTTCGCACCGGTTGGGATTGGAAACTCTCTCAAATTGACTGAGCGTCGGACGGACGGGGCCGAGCCAGGAATGCGTAGTACCTGCTGCTCGGGAGCCGTTTGGCCGAAGCATCAATAAATAAGCAACAGCCGCCCGGCTAACCATTCGTGCATGGGACCAAAGATCCCCTGCCTTATGGAATCGACCTTTGCAAAAACCCTAGTCTTTCCAGCCGGCTCGCTTTTCTGGCCTAAACGTCCAATACAAGGATTTTGCAACTCAACCCGAAAAATTCAGTGAGGACATTTAGATTTGTTGAGTCTAAGCAGGAGGCCCCTCTGCCCAGGGAACAAAAGACCCGAGAAAGACTCAAACTCTTTCGAAGATTCGGATGAACCTTCTTTAAGAATGAGTAAGCATCCCTAGGAAGCGCGGTTACACCTGTCTCTCCTTTGATTTCGGACCTACCTGTTCTTAGAGTTGGGTAGCTATAGCTGAGATGTGTGCCTCTATCTATACTATAGTAGCCGCAGAACAAAAAAGGAGGGGGCTGTTCGTCCCGCCTTAAGCCTAAGCATAGTGATTTTCAATACCTATTGATCGTCGGTAGCCGCACAGTTCAATGAGGGTCAAAATGTCTGACTAGTTGTATCCAACTATGGCAGTAGCCGCTAAACTCGTTAGGCTAATTCCATAGTTGGATAAAGACTTTGATTTGAGGTAACCTTAGATCAGAGTAGGTGGTTGTCCACCCCTTTTTTCTATTCCTTTTTTTCTATTCCTATGGTACTAAGGTAGGCAAAGGTAGATAAGTCTCTGGCCTATGTAGCTAACTTAGTAGATAGATAGCATGGATCCCATAGAGCTCTCAGTCTCTAGCCTAGTCTATGGCTCATAGTCTTCGCTTATACTTAGAGTAGTTCGTTAGAAGTCAGATAGTTCCTTAGTGTTCGCTCTCAACAACTAGTACGCCCTGTTCTCGAAAGCCGAAGAGCAGCTAAACTAAACTTCACTTACATAGGCTGGGGCTGGGGGTGGATAAGGTTCTTTCTTGCTATCGATCTATTACGGCCAGCTTTCAGAGTCTAAAAAGTATACGGCCAAGGCCAGGGTTCCAAACCTCGAAGTCTGTAGTTGACTCCTGATGGATAGAGGATGGCTCGCTTCTGCCTTCCCAACAGTCCCATCCCTTCCCAGAATCTTGTTTCAATCAATCCGATCAGGCTACGGCGCATATTGCCAATAAACGCCGCTATGCCTTCTTCCAAGACCGGTATACCAATCAAGGAGTGTTCATTCCGCGAGTTTGTTCCAAAAGAATCTCCGGATTCGATCTGTTCAGTTCGGGAATGAATTCTCTTTGTCAAGTCGCTTTCCCGTTCATTGGGTTGTTCGGAACGGATCGAAGAATGAGAGAGATTTCGAATCTCGATTTGAAGGGAGTGCAGTTCCATTGTTCAAGAAAACGGGATTGCAAGCAGCACGGGAAAGATTGGATGGTCCAAAACAGCAATCAATTGATGGCAGGGATCACCCAGAGGCTCATTCCACTATCGGCCGGTATGGAGAATGGAGATTGATAGGACTTTTAGATGAAAGACAGAAAGCCTTACTGATGATTCGACGGACGGAATAAGCTGGCGTACGAAGGAGGAAGGCAACTAACTATTTCAAGTCAAAGCCTCTAGAAAGAAAGAAAGCATTGGCCCGAACTTAGGACTCTTATTCCCAAAAGTTCCGAAAGACAGGCTGGCTTCGCGTTTTTGTCTTCCTCACCTCGTGGTGATGATAGGATTGGTCTATCACCCTTACTCAGACCAGTTATTCGAGTCAAGCTTTCTCCAGCTCACCGGCTATCGCCGATTGCTTTGCCAAACAAAAGAGTCTCAATTGGGTGGTTCCCTGACTGTCAAGGTCTGTCTCACCAGTAGGGCCGCAACGGAATGCCATCTCGTTGAGTTGACCTCAGGTAAGGAGTGCCTTAAATCGCTTTCCTCTTTTTCTTACTTAATCTTTTTAGGTCAACTCTTCTATTCCTGGAAGAGAGTCTCGTGACCAATGTAGGCACGAACGATATAAGAGAATAATTTAATAGAAAATTACATAAATAGAGTTTCAAGAATAATTACATATATAATATAAAATAGAATGTTGAAGTTATAATAGGAAGAGAATTGAAAAGAGAAAGATACAGCGTTAGTCTTTTTCAACCTACGCCGTCTTCACGCCATATTTTATTCTTCGGAAATGAAAAGCCTATAAGATAAGGCATGAGACTCGGATCTAGGATCAAAACACTCACATCCTCCGGGCTCTCATTCAGATTTAGTCAATTCAAAGAAGCTAAGAGCACAGCAGACAGCACAAACAATCTTTGATCTATCCTACTATTGCTGTATCAATTTCGGACTCAGATCGATCTCTCTCTCATGTTATCACCACAACTGGGTCTACAAAGCCGGTCGTATATAGCTGCGTAAGGCACCTTCTGATTACTCGCCTGATAGCTGTCATTATCATTATATGCAACTCTGCCACAAGCGAGAGTCTCTGTCTGATTCTGCCGACCACGGGCGCTCCGTGCCTCTTTACTATCTCATCAATGCACATCTCGGCGAGTTTCGCGAAAGTAGTGCGGGTCTTGAATGAGAGGAAAAGCGTTGATTTGGTCTCTCTATTTACAATGCCCAAATAGGATCGTACCCCTTCACCGTACGGGGTGAACCTGAAACGAAAACCGTCGCTGGGTGCTCTTATTTCCACATAGGATAGGCAAGTGTGGTAATAACCCAGTAGGCCTCTGGTGCGGGGCGGGGTCTTAACTTATTGGCATACTAAACGATCGGCCACTACGGTGCCGAAGGTTCGGAGGACTCCTCCACGAATGGCCTATCGTATCACTGCTGCTAGTCAGTCTGGTCCATTCTACTATTGCCTCTGTCTTCTTTGGGGTCTACGGCAATTCCTGTTTTAGATACAACACGTCCCATGAACGGGACTCCCTCGAGTCGAAATTCGCATTTGCTAAACTAACACAGAATCCTTCCTGTCTCCAGGTTTCTAAGACCCCACTCAACAAATTTCGCTCGTCGCCAAATCAAGAGACTAGATCGTCATCTATAAACATCACCAGGCGTGTAGCCAAAAGGGCTTGGACACCTCATCCATAAGGTCCACGAAACACTGGGCGTTGGTCTGATCATATGACACCACTATGAACTCGAAATAATCTTACTAATTTCGGAAGGTCTACTTTTGCACATCACTCTACTTGAACCTCGACTGATAGTGACCCGAACAGAAGTCGCTCCTGGAAATATCGGGCTCCTTACGACTGATTGAATAAGTCATCTATTCTAAATAGCAGTTACATGTCCTTAATAGTGGCTTCATTCAATCATCGGTACATATACCGGTCCCAAACATTCATTCTTATGCTCAAGATTCTTTCCCAGTTAGTATCAGATGATCGGTCTCTAGTACTCGTTTAATGCGCTTGCTATACCTTTCAATTTCAATAGGGGGTCTTAGAAGTGGGTCCCGCTCTCGGAACCAAAACGATAGCAAACTCTACTACTCACTCAAGAGGCATCGGTAATTCCTCCGGGAACATATCTGGGAATCCTGAATGATATAAGCATCTTCCAGTGCTCGAGTTTCCACCGTAAGATCGCGCACTGAAGTTAGAAATCCTTGTCATCCTTTCCTCAACAACTGAGTAGCCCTGAGTGTCCATAAGGCACGAGGCAATTACAATCTAGCGCCTTGGAGATTAAACTTAGACTGTCTAGAACTACGGAAGTCAACTCTCCCTTCTTATGGCATTCCACTAGTGCATTGAGAGCTAAATGTCTCTAGGGAAATGCCAAAGTCTGTTGTTTCTACATTATGGAAATTGGCTAGGCGTTGCTTGCCCCTGGGTCTAATTGGGCCTAACGCACAAATCTCGCTAACTAAGACTTCATCCCCCAACAAGGGTGTCAACACGTGGTTCCTACTCAAAGGCTCCATTTGTAATCTATCCCGTTCAACACAGGCGACGGGCATAAAGAAAAGGGGTGTTCGCCCCCGAGTCAGATATCGAATCGAAAATCATGCTTTGAATTCTTTCTCCCATGCCTTTCTTCTAACTCGAAATATCATATCGTAGAAGAGTTTTCGTTTTTGGCTTTGAATCGCTCTAAACTTAGGGCCAAGTCCTTTAGCTTTAGACAAGATGCCCCAAAAGTAAAAGTGATCGACAGATATATGCTTAACACATGCTTCTTGAAGAAGGCTTGGTTGCTGGCTTTTCTTTGGTCACTTCAGTTCAGTTCTATTTTGGAGCCTTCTCAAAGTGTAGTTATCGTTCTCTCTGCTCTGATCGAAAGAGTAATTCCAATGGCTTGTTGATCTATGTTTCTTTCGTTCAGAGTTCCGTAGTTCATATAGCCCCTTCGGGCTATGTTAAAACATTTGAATTACTCAAAAAAAAGACACTCACTCTATCATGCCTCACCCTTTCCCTTTGTATTCTAGAATTTCGCTTTCTTTTTCGGACGTTTTCTAGGATCAGAAGGAACCGCTATAATGACCACAGGTAGAAATGTTATGCTTTTTGGTCTACTTATTTTAGGCTGGATCTGTCTCTTTCGTCTTTCTTGTTTAAAACAAAAGTCTAACTTGCGAGTTGTCTTTAAAATATTCATGATATTTTTTCTTTATTTCTCCGAATTGACTTTGTTTCTCGCTTAGGGATTCATTTGATGGATCCTTTCTTTTTTTTGATTTTGAGTGTTGGGGGGCAAGCTCTTCCGGCCCCTTCCGGCCCATCCAGCTCGTCCTCATGGACGGAGGATTCATTCGAAATGCGCGTCTTGTTAGAACCTTTTTCGGAAACGGAAATGGAAAGCCAAGGCCCGTCGATGAATT